TTTGCATGTACAATTATATTATAAATTCTAGAAATTCTACAATAAGTTAGATAGAAAACTAGTCTAGTTTCCTATAAAGATTCTGTTATCATTGTACTGAAATAGTTTTTATGAAATAGTTTTTTGACAATATAATATAGGACAAATACGTTGAACAGGTAAAAATAGAAAAAAGTCACTAAAAAATGATTCATTCGTTTTAGAAAGAAAAAGAATTCTGATTGAATTGATATAAGAAGATCAAATTCGTTTTTCATTCATTCATTGAATGATAAATTACTACAAGCGAAGGAGATACACGATTTAAATAATTGAAGATCCAATATTTCACAATTGCATCTAAAATAACTGGAAAAATAGAAACAAGACCAGATATAATCTGATCCTTATATGCTAACCCAAAATCGTTGTAGACCGAACCAATTAGGAGTTCCCAATTATGAGTTGAATGAAATCCAATTCCTAAATCAGTAACTAAAATAATTGAGAAAGCTTTTGTTGTGTCACTTAAGTTATATAGGAATTCCTGAGCCCATGAATTAAGAATCATAAGTTCCTCATTACTCAGAATAAAATAACCACTTAAAATACTGAAACAGATTAGATTTGTTGAGAAATGCAAAAGGATATAAAGATTATATTCATTGTATGTACTAACTAATTTTATCGTTTCCTTGTGTATTTCTATACTGGGTTTTTTTAGATATGTTTCCGAGTACTCTTTTTTCATTTCCTCTAAAAAAAAAAGCTCTTCGAATTCTATGAATCTTTCTAAAATATATTTCTCTTGAATATAATTCAAGAGAGTTTCGGATTGACTGGTATTCCACCAATTACTAATCCAAAGTTCCAAACATTCTCGAAATGAAAGAAAGACTGACCAGGGCAAAAATACTATAGATACAAAATATACGAAAGAAGACGATGTTTTCTTTTTTTTCATTTTTTATTTGTAAAAAAACTAGTTAATAAACCTCCTTTATTCAATGACTCTAAATAAATGAGTCTAAATGATATTTATTTCATTTATTTATTGAATGAAACACGACTTTTCTAACAAGCAGGGTATTGAATCTACGGATCGATTTTTATTTTCTTTGTATACTAATTTAGTTGTTAGATTCTTATAGAAAGAGTCTAGAAATAGGATAAAGGTTCTTTTTTTTTTTTTACTATATTCAAAGTCCTTCACCGTACTTTATAACCAAAACTCATAAAAAGAAAATATCAATTCCAAATCCTGTACCTCAAAAAAAGGCAGGATTTATTACGAAATTTATGTCCGTATAAATCTCTACTTTAAATTTATATTAAATTATTACTTCTCCTTTTTTCTAGTATACCAGAATGGAGTTGGAACCCACATATATATATACGTATACGAGATATATTTATTTGCCATATAAAAAAATAGTATACCAAAAATTAATTCTTTTCTTAATTTATTATTAATTAGAATAGATTACTCTAATTTATTAAAGTAACATTTATAGTAATTTTATATCATATAACTATATCTTCTTTATATATATTCTTTTTTTTTTGTTTTTTCTATAGTGTGTTTTATTCACATATGAATCGAAGGGAAAAGAAAATCGAATTAATATATTTATTTTGTTCGAATGAACATTTCGAAAAGACTTGAATTGGATTCAAAATGGAATTCACGAATTTCTTCTCTTTTCTTCTTGATAAAACTTTGATTCTTCATTCAATTTATTTCAAAATACTTCAATTGGTACACACAAGAAATAGGCCAATTCGACAGCTTTTTGTTCAATTTCACGCGGCGTCAAAAAATTATCATACGTATGAGTCAAGGGAATGGACCCTTGACCCTTTATTTCCATATAAAGTACACGACGAGAATAAATGCCCTCTTTATCCTCAATTCTAATTGATTGAATATCTTTCATAAGGAAGCGAAGAAAGATGCGACGATTTAATCCAGGAAATCCCCAACGAAAAATACACACAATTCCTTTTTTTCTATCAAATTGGTCATAACCACTCCCTACATTCCAAAAAATTGTGCACCACAAATAGGAACTCATGAATAGACCTGCCATCCCGTAGAAAGACATTATGATTCCTTGTTGAAAAAAAAGGATTTTCTGAGACGAAAATACGTATATAATATTTGTACCAAGATAACTGGAAGTTCCAACCACTAAGAATCCTAGTGAACCTAAAAAAAGGATAAAAGACCATAAAAAATTACTTGTTTTTCGAGACCCCCTTAGAAATTCTATCCATATATCTTTTGATCGCCAATTCATACTATAACTAGATCCAGTTGCATTCGATTGGAATTGAGAAAATAACCCAATTTTGACTTTATTTTTCTTCACCCCCAAGGAACTCTTATAAACTAGCACTTAGAGTAATTGATTAGATAGATTAGATATTAGCACTATTCGATAACTCCCAATTACTCTACATTGTCTAGAGTAATTGGTTATTCAAAATATTCGCTGATCGACCTTAAACTAACTATACTTTGTTTGTAAATCTAGGATTTATAAAATATTATTTTTTTGCACATAAAAAAATAAAAAAATAATTGAAAATGCCGGAAATACGAGGCCTATTAAAGGTACAAAAATAGAAGGTAAATTAAGATCTGTCATAGAATGGGTGCCTTGATTTGAATTTCATATTCGTATATTTCTATATTTCAATTTCTTTGCTTTTTTTACCTTTCTACAATAATTGAATTTCAATTTTTTTGATTCCGTAGGTTTATTTAGTCTTGATTCTAGAGTCACTGTTTGCCTTTTTTTCTTTTTTAAACCTTGGATTTTTCCTCTACTATCCGCACCGCATTTTCTACCTCGCGAACTTAAAAAAAAAAAGAAATAATTTGAAAAACTTATTTTTTTTTGTAGAATGAAAAGAACTAAGGAATGTGCTATTCACCGTATGAGTGAGATTAGCGTTTTTGGTTTTGAATTACCTACTTAACTCAGGGGTTAGAATATTGCTTTCATACGGTAACAGTCTTTGATTCAAATGCAATTATAGATAATAGATAGAAGTTTTTAGATACCACTTTATTGACTTTAATATCTAAAAACTTCATACCTATAAAGTTTTTTCCTTTTATCCGATTCAAATTTATTGTCATTAGTTAGAGAATTTTTGAAATATTCTTTTGCTCACCTTAGTTGAACAAATAGACGAAAGAAAAAAAATAAAAAAGTCTACTGGTTGTGATACATGAATTCGAAAATAGGAATTAAGGATTCAATTTATTTAGTTTTAATTCGGCGAAAAAGTAAAAATTCTATGAACTCTTATTTGCTTGGATTCAAATCTGACGAGAATAATATTCTACGACTAAGAATTCCTTTATTGACAATAAGACCCCTGACCTATCTATTATTTTCTTTACTTGTCCTTGAAAGCTTCTTGCTTTATAGTCTTTTGAAATACTTAAATGTTTTGACATTTCAGGTTTTAGAATTTTAGTCTTATCAAAAAATCTTTCGTTATTCTTTGTAGTAATAATATCTCTAGGTTTGCAACGATAACTCGGTATATCAACTATATGACCATTAACTAAAATATGTCTATGGTTCACCAATTGTCTGGCTCCAGGAATGGTCGAAGCCATATTCAAACGAAAAACGATGTTATCCAAACGCATTTCAAGTAGTTGTAACAAAACCTGACCTGTTGATCCTTTGCTTTTTCCAGCGATATGCATATATCTAACTAATTGTCGTTCTGTCAAACCATAATTAAAACGTAATTTCTGTTTTTCTTCTAAACGAACGCGATATTCCTTATTTCTTTTCCTAAAAGGAATGTGTTTTTGTTTTTTTTTATTTTTGTTATATTTCAATTGGGTAACTAGTCCTGGTAAAGCTCGCAGACGACGTATTTTTTTTAAACGAGGTCCTCGATAACGAGACATAAAGATTCCTCCTTTTTTCTTTGATTTTTATTTTTTATGAGAATTTCATTTTATAAATAGAAATTAAAACTGAATTAAAGGATCAAAAAAATAAGATCGACTTAAAGTTAAGTAAGATACTAAAAAAAAAAAAAATAAATTGTATCATCATATGGATTTTTTGTATATAGATTTTTTTGATTGAAAGTTGAGGCTGGCTCTTTTTTCTTTTTTCTATAGACATTTAATTCCTCTAATCTTTCTTTTTTTTTTGAATTTTTATTTCATTAAGAAAATAATGATTGTTTTCACTTAATCGTAATCGAAAGTTCCTTTTTAGTTATTAAAAAGATTATTGCTGATAGAAAATCAAATAAAATATATCCTAAAATATATACTATAAAAATATATTATAAAAATATAGTAACATATTTTTTTATAAATATAAAAAAATACAAATTTTCTTTCTTAAAAAAAAAAAGCTCAAGAATTTTCAATACAAAATATTATGTATGTTTGAGAAATTAAACATTTCTTTCTGATTTGGAAAAAAGAATGAGTATGGTATTTTACTAAGATTTTATATTTTATTTCGTTGAGATAAAATAGATTCTTAGAATGAATTTCATTTTAGAATTGAAATTCCGCTTTAAGAAATTTTTCTTTATATTATATATAAAGAATATAAAAAAATGTAATCCAATCTTTCGTTTCATAAAAGAAAGTTGGGACGGAAGGATTCGAACCTTCGCAATAACGGGACCAAAACCCGTTGCCTTACCGCTTGGCGACGCCCCATTTTTTATATTCAAAACTAACAGAAATTTGATATTAAATTATTTTATCATAATATTCTTTAAATGTCAACCCCAATCCAATTTATGGGATTCGATTGGGGTTGTTTTAGCTTATAATCAAAAAAACCTGTCTTAAAAAATCCAATTAAAGTTAATCTCCATTCACATTCATTTATACAAGCATTCCAAAACTGGCTGTGACACCACCTGTTGTAGGCGATGTCAGAAGTGACACTAAAAATAAGTTTTCATGGAATTGAAAATTCCATAAAGTCGAAGATATTTTACCCATCTGCATTAAGCTGAAACTTCCTTCTTGCATATGAGCTCCTCCAGAAGCACAAGAGCGGAAATATAAAAATAATGTATTTAAAAAATCCATTATTTTTTACTTTCACTCTACTTCCCACGGATACACGTAGACCATTACGACATATATCACTCGAAAGAAAACAATCAAATCTTTGATTGTTATGATCCAAATGTACGCGGAACACCTCATCGTGTATCCTTTTGACAATTGTCCCAGTTTGAAACTGGTCAGTAAAACCTGTTTTTCTTTGATAAGAATCGACCTTATCCATGTAAGGTATATCTTCTTCAGATTCTGTTGATTCTTCTGATTCTTGTGATTGTTCAGATTCAGTTGATTCTTCTGATTTTATTGATTTTTTTGAATTTTGATTAGCATCTTCATCATAAGCAAGGTTTTTTTCTTTTTCTTCTATTTCTGCTTTTGTTTCTATTCGAGTATATTTCTTTCCAATCAATTTGTTGAATTCCTCTTCATCTGACTCGAGTTTATCTTCATTCATTTTATCCAGTTCCTCTTGATCTAAATCTAGTTCTTCTTCAAGTAATTCTTTCTCTATATTTTTTCGTTTCTCTTCCATTTGTTCTCCACTTGGAATCATCTTTTTGAGTTTATTTTGTTTCATCTTTTTTGATTCCTCCGTTATGAAAGATATTTGATTCATTATATATGATGCATATACTACAAGCCTCTTTTTCATTCTCGTTCGATCACGGCGGGGGACTAAGCCCAAATAGAACAACTAATCAAAAAAGTTTTTGATTATCTTGAAAATAAGGATTAGAATCAATATAATCAAAAATCTGCGATAAAAGACTTTGAATTGAAAATCAATACGAAATCTAGATTTCCAATTCAAAAAAACGAATCAAAGAATCATAATTGTATTTGTCTAATTAATAGCTCTCATAGAATTTGTATACTCTGAGGAAGCCCTCGAAAAAATCATCTATATCCGTTTCTTCTGAAAAATCAAAAACGGTTTCAAATATTATTAGGGCCTCCGCATCGACCAAATCACGGACCGTCCTCATTGAGTAAAGGAGTGCGCCCACTCTCTGGCCGAAGAAAAATTCAACGGTAAATCTCTCATACGGACACTCTCGTCTTTTGGATTTTAAAGTCGAGAGCTTTTTCTCAAAACTAACAAACACCTGTAACCACATCCTAAGATCTTCGTTCATACGAGTCTCCTTTATTCATTAGAAAATAAGATAAAGTGAGTTCTAATATACGATATAAGATCGTTTATTATCAGAACTCAGACGGGATAAAATCCCATATTATCGGTTGGCTTTAGCTTACCCAATTTCTTAAGTATCGAGGTCAGAATAAATACAATAATTCAGAATGGAAAAAAGACAAAATCGCTCGATTGCTTTAATTAAAATAGGATATCCTATCATCAATTCAAAAATTTTGGGATGAACGGGTAGGTTATATTCTTGATCTTGGTTATCAATATAGAAATCGCTGTATGAACATAAAAGAAAAAAACGAATCAAAGAATCATAATTGTATTTGTCTAATTAATAGCTCTCAAAGTATTCGTATACTTTGAGGAAGCTCTCGTGAAATTCTTCTCTATCCGTTTCTTCTGAAAAATCAAAAACGGTTTCAAAAAGACTTAGAGCCTCCACATCGACCAAATCACGGACCGTCCTCATACCTAAACTTGAAAAAAGGAGTTCGCCCACTTTCTGGCCGAAGAAACATTCAACCGTAAAATTTTGATACGGACACTCTCGTCTTTTTAAAGTCGAGAGCTTTTTATCAAAATCAACAAAAATTCGTAACCACCTTCTTACAACTTGGTCCATACTTCTCTCCTTTTTTTATTAGAAAATAAGACAATCAATAGAGAACCTATGCTATGAATCTATATTATTACATTCCAATCTCTTCCCGATACCTCCCAAGGAAAATCCCCAATTGGATCCAAAATTGACGGGTTAGTGTAAGCTTATTTAATAAAAACTTCTAACACAACTTTTATCACTAGGTCCATACTTCTCTCCTTTTTTTATTTATTTTGTTTCATCTTTTTTGATTCCTCCGTTATGTTTGTTTTATATTCTACCAATAACTTTTGTATATCCATACGCAGATATTTCTGAAAAATTTGTTGAAATATCAAAAAGAAATCCTTTTCATCCCTTTCTCTCAAAAAGAGATTTTCTTCTTCATAAGAGGGGCAAAATTTGAAAAAAATCAATCAAATGAAGACAAGCTTCACGAAGTGCTTCTACAGGAGTCAAACTTCCATTCGTGCATATCTCGAGAAATAGTATTTCCTCGGAGTCAATTTTTTTTATTTCTTTTTTTCTGTTTTGTTTTTCTTGAAGAATTAATAGAACTTCAAGAAGCTTTAACAGAATGGCACGAACTCATCCTCCGGAAACGAAGCGACTGCTTTTAGCAGATGATCCACTTGAACATGGATGAGATCTCTTATGTTGGTTACATTGAAACGAGACTCGAGGAGAAGTCTC